TTAAACCCCCCATATAAACCATATTCTGACTTTTCTTTGGAGAATAGCCAACAAGAGTTTCCATTGAATGAATAACGGATCCAGATCCTAAAAATAATAATGCTTTCGAATAAGCATGAGTAATCAAATGAAATAAAGCACTTCGATAAGACCCCATACCTAGAGCTAACATCATATAACCCAATTGAGACATTGTGGAATAGGCTAAACCTCTCTTAATGTCTTTTTGAGCAAGGGCAAAAGTAGCCCCGAATAATATTGTTATTACTCCTACCAAAGAGATGAAATTCATTATGTGAGGGATGACTATGAAAAGAGGAATAAGCCGAGCTACAAGAAAAATGCCCGCAGCTACCATAGTAGCTGCATGTATAAGAGCCGAAATAGGAGTAGGCCCCTCCATGGCATCCGGTAACCATACATGAAGGGGAAATTGTGCAGATTTAGCAACCGCACCGGCAAATAATAGAACGGCACAGAAAGTACCAAATAAAAAATTGACTTCATTATGATTATTAGAAATCAAGTTATTGAATATTTTGAATAAATCTCGAAATTCGAAACTCCCTGTTATCCAATAAAAACCTAAAATTCCTAATAATAAACCAAAATCCCCAACACGATTAGTTACAAATGCCTTTTGGCAAGCATTTGCAGCAACAGGCCGTGTGAACCAAAACCCTATTAATAAATATGAACACATTCCTACCAATTCCCAAAAAATATAAATTTGTATCAAATTAGAACTAGTAACTAATCCTAACATAGAAGTACTGAAAAAACTCATATAAGCGAAAAATCTCAAATATCCTTGATCATACGACATATAATTATCACTATAAATAAGAACCATAATTCCAATAGTAGTGATTAATATTGACATAATAGAAGTAAGCGGGTCGATCAAGTAACCGAATTCTAAAGAAAAATCATTATTGATGATCCAAGACCATACATATTGATAGATAGAACTGCCTTTTATTTGCTGAATAGACAGATGGATCGAAAAAAGCATGACTATACTTAACAAAAAAACACTTTGAAAAGCCCACATACGGCGAAGACTTTTTGTTGCCGACGGAAAAAGAAGAAGTCCTGCTCCTATTAACATAGGAACTGGAAGTGGAAGGAAAGGTATTATCCACGAATATTGATATGTCTGTTCCATAAAAAAGTTTTTTTATTCTTAATTGATTGTTTCCGATTTACCGGATCCTACCCCCTTTCAATTTCAAAACAAAAGGGGTCAATAAAAAAATCAAGAGATGTACTAACTTAAAGATATTTTTCGAATTTTATATATTATCTGGGTCTTTCCAAAATACTTTAAATATTAAAATAAAGAAGTTACAATTGGGCAAATGATATGACCAACTTGCTCATAAAAAGCGAATTTAGTTATTAACTAAGATTTTTCTTAAAATAACGAAACTACAAAATTTCATTATTATTAGATCACTTTATATTCATAAAGTAATGATAAAAAATTACACTAAAAAGAGTCTGATATGAATCGATATGAATCATAGGATTAACTAAGGTACAATTTTTGTAATAATCTCGCCTTTTAGTCAGTTTGTTCCAAATAATTAACTAGTTTTATTATGAAACTGATTGATTAGTTTCCGTTTCAATAAAAAAAACTTTTATAGGAAACGCTATAATATCTAACATTTTATATTTTCTATAAGATTTATTTTGATATTTATCAAAAGGGGGCTAAAATAAAATCAAAGTTAATAAAAAATCACTAAGTTTTTTTTAACAAAACGTGTATCTTTTAACAGATTAATTACCTTAATTACTAGTTTGATTTGAAGTATTCTTTACTCAAGTTTGACCAATTAATAGAAAAAATTAAAGTTTTCATTAGGCTTTTCATTAGGCAATGGGTTCTTAAAGGGTTCTTAAATCCTTCGGTCTTTTTTATGTAGAAAATTTTAATTTTTTCTAGTAAGGTTTTGTACGATTTTCGCATATTTTTTATCTATATATATATATATTTTTTTTTGTTTTCTCTAGTTAGAGAATCGCTAGATAATGAATAGATTCGTTTTGACCAATAGATGTCTTTCACATCCAACTACAACAACGAGTAACCTCTTAATTTTTAAATGGCAGTTCCAAAAAAACGTACTTCTATATCAAAAAAGCGTATTCGTAAAAATATTTGGAAAGGGAAGGGATATTGGGCAGCCTTAAAAGCGTTGTCATTAGGTAAATCTCTTTCTACCGGAAACTCAAAAAGTTTTTTTGTGCGACAAAAAAAGTCATAAAATAAAACAGTGTAATAATCCGAATATAAAAATAGGCCCATTTCATTCTTAATAGGAAATTAACAAACCTGTTGTTTGTGGCTAATCAATATGAACTAGAACTCGCTTCGCTATTAGGATATGTATAATAAGAATTCTTCGGTTTAGTAGGGGTTAGTAAATTCTAAAAAGCTTTTGAAAAAAGAATAAAGACAAGATACAAAACTTGAGCCTTTAGTTAGTCTATTTTCTTATTTTGGAGATGGGGAGTCTTTTTTCCCCATCAACCTATTTGTCACAATTACAATAATCGACGTTTTTATATATATATATATAGAAATAGAAATCTATATATATGAAGAAGGGGACAAAAGAGATCTTTAGTTAAAATTAATACATTGTTGAAATGAATTTATTTTGAAAATATTTTGTGTAACTTTCTGACTTCTTTTTTATCTGAATTTCTCTGAATTAATCTATTAGAATCTCTCTTTCAACCCAACCGACAAAAGCCTTAAATTTTTTTTTGTCCGAATTAATGTGCAAGTTTTGAGTAATAAAAAAATAAATAAGGGGTCTTTTTTTTTCATTGGTAAAATAAAAATTTTTCACTTTTAGGAAATAATCTAAATGATAAATCTTTTATGAAAAAAAAAATAAAGAAATCTTTTCTACTTCTATCAATAACTAGAGGGTTGAAGTTTATAGTTTCAATAGTTCGATTCGATTGAATTATAGAATTATAGAAGAGCATAAACTACACCAAAGCACTAAGGTAAATAAAATATATACCCCAGAATAATGAACCTTCTAATTTGTATTTGAACAAAGTTTTATTTATCCATTTTCATCTTGACTAAAAAGATTTCATTTAGTTGACTCCTTAAATCTCGACGATTGACTATGAATAGGTTATTATGAATTCGAATAAGCCGCTATGGTGAAATCGGTAGACACGCTGCTCTTAGGAAGCAGTGCGAGAGCATCTCGGTTCGAGTCCGAGTGGCGGCAGACCTTCTTCAAAAAGAGATACAATAGATTCTAAATTCTAGAATGAATTCAATTCCTGATTTATATTTCAGGATTCCTCCTTTTTAAAAATTTTATGATATTTTCAACTTTAGAGCATATATTAACTCATATTTCCTTTTCGATCGTTTCCATTGTAATTACAATTCATTTGATAACTTTATTAATCAATGAAATCATAAAACTAAAAGATTCGTCAGAAAAGGGAATGATAGCTACTTTTTTATGTATAACCGTATTATTAGTCACTCGTTGGATTTATTCGGGGCATTTCCCACTAAGTGATTTATATGAATCATTAATCTTTCTTTCTTGGAGTTTATCAGTTATTCATATAGTTCCATATTTCAAAAAAAAGAAAAGCCATTTAAGCACAATAACTGCGTCAAGTGTTATTTTTACCCAGGGCTTTGCTACTTCGGGTCTTTTAACTGAAATCCATCAATCCGCAATATTAGTACCCGCTCTCCAATCCGAGTGGTTAATAATGCACGTAAGTATGATGATATTGGGCTATGCAGCTCTTTTATGTGGATCATTATTCGCAGTAGCACTTCTGGTCCTTACATTTCGAAAAAACATAAATCTTTTTTGTAAGAGGAATACTTTTTTATTAAAACTAAACGAGGAATTTTCCTTTAGTGAAATACAATACATAAATGAAAGAGACAATTTTTTAGGAAATGCTTCTTTTTTTTCTGCTAAAAATTATTACAGGTCCCAATTGATTCAACAGTTGGATTATTGGAGTTATCGTGTGATTAGTCTAGGTTTTCTCTTTTTAACTATAGGTATTCTTTCAGGAGCAGTATGGGCTAATGAAGCATGGGGGTCCTATTGGAATTGGGACCCAAAGGAAACTTGGGCATTTATTACTTGGATCGTATTTGCGGTTTATTTACATACTAGAACCAATAGAAATTTACAAGTTCAAATTTCCGCAATTGTGGCGTCTATGGGCTTTCTTATAATTTGGATATGCTATTTTGGGGTCAATCTATTAGGAATAGGGCTACATAGTTATGGTTCATTTATGTTAACATCTAATTGAATTCAAGAAAGGTTCTTACGAATTTAAAAATATAAATAGAATATGTTTGTTTGTATATAAAAATATGAACCAGTGAGAACCGTGTGAATCCAGTAGTGCGGGGATTCGCATGGTTCTCACAAAGACCAAACATATCAGGTGAATTTTAATTTTATTTTTAACTTAAGAGAGGAAAAGGCTTCTTTTTTTAATTATCCAAATCCTATTATTTTTTTATGAAAACTACCTATAAACAAAATTAGATAAAAGAACCTCGACCTTGTCAACTGATAGGGAAAGAACAAAATCAGGGTACATACCAATACCTATTACGGGTATAAAGATAGCGATCGAAACAAATAACTCTCGCGGTCCAGAATCAAAAACATAAGAGTTTGGAGCATTAAATAGCTTGTATCCATAGAACATCTGGCGTAACATAGATAATGAATAAATAGGAGTTAATATCATCCCAATTGCCATTACAAAAGTAATTCCTAATTTTGATATTAAAAGATATTTTTGGCTAGTAATGATTCCAAAAAAAACTATCAATTCTGCAACAAAACCACTCATACCCGGTAATGCAAGAGAAGCCATTGAAAAGCTGCTGAACATCGTGAATATTTTTGGCATTGGGATAGCTATTCCGCCCATTTCGTCGAGATAAACAAGACGTATTCTAT